ATAGTGATAGACATATTATATTTTATTTCATCTGAACGAGAAAGGAAGCAATGAGTGAAAGTTGAAGAAAATAAATGAAATTAAGGTTTTACCCTCCCTATTCCTTTTTCTGTCGGACCAATCGTTGTCTGAACTGAAGGAATCCTATACTTCGTTTCGTTATTTCGTTATATTATTATTATTGTTATTGTTATTGTTATATAGTATGGGATGCTTCATGTTTGATGCTTCATGAATGAAGCATCAAACAAAAAAAATGTGAAAATTCTATTCTATAGTATGGAATCATAACATAGAAAGACTTTTCAGATCCAGCCATACCATTAGATTATATTGACAATTCCAAAAAACTGTTCATACTATCATCATAGTATGATGACGGTTGGGCGGATATGCCCCCATCGTCTAGCGGTTCAGGACATCTCTCTTTCAAGGAGGCAGCGGGGATTCGACTTCCCCTGGGGGTAGGGTTAGGGTACTTCGAAAGGAAGTTGATCATGAATTATCAATAAGCCTAGAAGGAATTCTTCCTGGGTCGATGCCCGAGCGGTTAATGGGGACGGACTGTAAATTCGTTGGCGACATGTCTACGCTGGTTCAAATCCAGCTCGGCCCAAAAATTCGCCGCTCCATGAGTATGATATAACTAATTTGTCCTACAGAAAAGAAATGACTGATCCGTACAGTACAAATAAAGGGAAAGGGTCAATTTTTTCTCATTGAAAGATTGATTTTTTATTTGATTGTTAAAAATAGGTAATCACTAGTTACTGATAATCCGCGTCACTCTCACTAAAGTCCGTGCTTACGTGGATATGATATCAATATATATATCATTTATTTCTATCATTTATTTCTGCTACGTTACAACATGACGAGTAGAATGTTCTTATGAAACCATATGAATATTTATGCCATACGTCTCGTTGGGATTGTAGTTCAATCGGTCAGAGCACCGCCCTGTCAAGGCGGAAGCTGCGGGTTCGAGCCCCGTCAGTCCCGAACTAGGATCCGACGAATTTCTCAATTCATTTCTCTATTTTTCGCGAAAGGGAAGACGGGGAGCAAAATCCCGGTGCGGGGGAGGATTTTGATTTCTTTTGTTTTTGTTCCGTATTTGTCTGATGACAAATGCGGGAATTTCCATTTCTTCCACTAGTACTGAGTTGAGTGATAAGGGAGAGACATATGTAGATTGATCGATACTATTGCTATATTCAGACTATATTCAGTATTTTAAGTTTAAGAGATACCATACTCACTTTCTTCTTTTTCGACTTGATCAATGAAATGTAATAGAAGGCCCATATTTTTAGGGAGAGTACAGACACAAACTGTCTTCGTTTATTGTACGATACACAATGAAATTATATTAATTTTATTACCTTGGCAGAGTACTTTTCAGGTTAAACCTTTCGAATTCCGATTTTTTTTGTGTATCCTCAATTATTAATACTAATTGGAAACAACCTATTTCATTCTCATTCAAATTGAATACTTAATTTTTGATGTGTACGTCCCAATCCAATAAAGAGGATACCCATAAAAGAAAAAAAAAAAAAAAAAAAGAAAAAGAAAAGACCAACCAAGCAACGCCCTTTTCTTTTATTAGGAAATTGAATTTGTTGGAATATTTGAATTTTGATACTTAATCTTTTTTCCGTTTCACTTATACTGTTTGGATCTGTGTATGACCTAGAGAATATCGGTCATATGATACCTACTTAATTGTATGTATAAGTAGGAGAGTTGTATAAGGAAAATGATAGGTTATAGAAAAGAAAAAGTGGAAAAGGGGATGAAACCCAATGATGGGTATTTCCGACTCAATCCAAAATGGTATTTTGGATTTTTGATTTAGTATGGATAAAGGATCCTCCTATGTTATACTATTCCATTCTTGACGATTAATTGATTTGATAGATCAGATATTGTTATTCATAATATTGATCTGATTCAGTATCATCAGGAAGGATGGCAATTCATCCCATTGAATTTACAGGAGTCAAATTTAGAATCTCTATGGGATTAGATCCCGAGTTATTGCGAAACAAAAAAACGAAAATTAGATTATTATGGAAGTTAATATTCTCGCACTTATTGCTACTGCACTGTTCATTCTAGTTCCTACTGCTTTTTTACTTATCATCTACGTAAAAACAGTCAGCCAAAATGATTAGTTTGAATGAAACTTTCATTCTTACTTCTATTCAGAAAGAAAGGGATTAAAACTCTAAGTCTTAATTAAATGAAATGATCGGGCTAGAATCAAAAGTATCTTAGTAAGTATATGAGCTAGTGTGGTAGAAAGAAGTATATATATAGTTCTTTCTACCACACTAGTTAGTAGTGTATACTATTTTTTTTTTTACTTTTTTTTATTATTTGTATATAAAGAAAATTGTAATGTATACGAATATAGACTTCGTATAGATCAAATTATAATATATATGTACATAATTTAGATGTACATAGAAATAGCACTCTAATTCTATTTCTCTATTTCTTTTATTTTTATTTCCCATCTCAAGAAGTCATTGATTGAACGATTAACGGGTAATCCGCGGAGTTCTATGGTAACTTCTTCGGTTCGGATTTGGGAAAGGAGTAGACCCTGTCCATTTTTCCTGCTTAAACATGAGATGAGTCAAAAAAAGCATATCATAAAAAAATCTCTAGGAGTCTAAAACAAACGTTAAATGTGTGATATATGAATTGCTCAACGAAAGAAAGATCTCATTTTATTATGTGTTGTGTAGAACCTCTTTGGACAATTACTAGTCGCTTCCAGTAGAAAGAAAATATATATGTATTGTTGTAATAGCGGAATGACTTTCTTTTAGATTAGAACGGTAAAAGTAAAGAAAAAGGAAAATAAATAAAGAAAAAAAAAAGTATTTGTTTTTCATTGTAATATTCATAATTCTGATAAGAGTTGATTCACCAAATTAAATATAGAATATTTAGTAAAAATTAGGTTTGAAAAAATGTCCTATCATACGTAGATTTGAGTTTGGAAATACAATTAGGGGAATCATTCGTTGTTTGATCCAATGGTTATTATTCATTATTATATTTTCTTATTCATTATTGTTTTCCAGTACAATTCCATTTTTTTTTTGAAGCCTTCGCAAAACGATCAATAAAGAATTGATACAGTTCGCTCGAGCAATCGATTACTCAATTAGTAGTGCTCCCAGCCCTAGAGTCCACTCCTTCCCCATACTACAAGCGAAAGGGAAAATGTAAAGACTACCATTAAAGCAGCCCAAGCGAGACTTACTATATCCATGTGAATTATGTCCCCTATTTCGATGAAGGAATTATTCTATTATTGATTAATCATCATAGTGGAATCAATGGTGCAGAGTCAAAATAGGATTCTGATTTAAGACTATTGATGAACCAATTCAATGAATACACCCGTAACAAGTATATATTTTAGGATTTCAGGTAGAATCAGCAAGCATTAAGTACAAATATGATGATACACACGCACTTTCTTTGGAAATATCAAAGGAATGCTTCTAATGGAGCATGTAAGAATAATAAGACTTTTTGTTCGTTTTGTTTTGATACCCCTCTTTCCTAAGCAAAAAACATAAAAATATACCATCAGGGTAAATCTATCAGATACCCCTATTTCCTATTTGATCTAAGCTTATTGTCTTTCTTTCAGTGAAAAAATAGGGAGAACAGAACCTACTACTACTATATATATATAGTACATAGTACATATATTCTTTTTTTTTTTCAGCTTTGACCTTTACCCTATAAGAGTTAAGAGTAGACCGACCATTCTGATTGCATGTCTGAGCACTCATAGCCTCTCCCGAGTCTGGATACAAAGCAAAGTATTTTTGGTCCTTTCCACAACTCCTAAACGGATTTCCCATCATCATCGTATCCGATCTAATTTAATACCGGATGGAGTCGCGGTACACTGCTTTTTTGCTCCGCAAATATTCGTCGAATTAGATCGACAAGATAAGAAATCCCCAATCTTTTGTTGATCAGGCGACACCCGGATTTGAACTGGGGATAAAGGATTTGCAGTCCCCCGCCTTACCACTTGGCCATGCCGCCAAACAAACCAAATTCGATCCAAAATAGATAATAAATTTTCTATTACTAACTCTCTTTTTTTATCTTGAATCCTATTAATCTTTCTTTTTTTTTTTCAGAAATTTCTATTTTTTATTGAATCTAGTTTATTTTATATTATATATATTATTTTCTTATTATATTATTTATATTTTATATATTATTCTATTCTATTCTCTTCGGTTGATTATATGTCAAAATATACATTGCTTAGAAACTCCCCTCTATTTTCTATTGTTTCTATTGAGTAAGAGTAGAAAAAATAGATTTCCGGTCACAGACTGAAAAATGTAGGGCAAATTGGAACCATTAAGAATTTATTTTAAAATTAGTGAACGGTTCCTCGATTTTTATCTTCAATGAAATTTTCTTCATTTGAATGACATAAGAAAATCAAATTGATTTATGAGTAACGAGGAGTAATGAGTATTCATTATTTTATTTTCAATAAGCAATTCTTTTCAATTTTAATTCAATTTCAATTATAACAACATATATGTGTATATGTAAACCCTAGAACAGAAATTGGTATCCAGATATCAAGCCGGGTCTCTCTCTTATGATATCCCTATAGAGAATTAGAGAATCGTCGTGCTTCAATTTTTCATTGAATATATTAAAAATAGAAAAGACGGGTTTTGATGGAGTGTGACCTACCCCAAGTGAAATTACAATAAAATAAAAGATGTGAATAGATAGCCGTATCGGACTTAATAAATAGAATAAAATACTACTCTCATCTTAGTATATTTCTATTACACAATTCAATTGTATTCTATAAATTCCATTCACTACCTGCCAAAAAGAATTCGCGGATTCTTTTTTGAACATGAAATTGAATTTAGTGTGTTAAAAAAAAAAAAAGGAAACTCTATACTACTTCTGATTATTCTGTCTTTATCTCATTCATATTCATAGAGAGAAGATTGAATTGAATCCCAAACCCATTTATTTTTTTGGTATCCCATCGGATCGTAATATCATAATAATAGGTAGAAATTGGATCAATCTTGATATTCTATACAAGACTCCATAAGTATAAGTATAAGTGGCATCATTTTTTTTTCCAGGAATATTTTATGAATTTCTTTATATTTATATTTTGTTGGAAATTCGAACTTGCGTCGAAAATGCTCTTCATTCCTCCGTCTCGTCTCCGTTCATACGTATGAAATACAATACATATATGGAGTTGGCTAAAATTTCATGTGATTCAGTAAATAGAATTTTTTCAAAAAAAAAATAGGAAACTTAAAATGCTCCGGAATGGAAATGAGGGAATGTCCACAATACCTGGATTTAGTCAGATACAATTCGAGGGGTTCTGTAGGTTCATTAATCAGGGCTTGTCGGAAGAATTTCATAAATTTCCAAAAATTGAGGATAGAGATCAAGAAATGGAATTTCAATTATTTGTCGAAAGATATCAATTGGTAGAGCCCCTGATAAAGGAAAGAGATGCTGTGTATGAATCACTCACATATTCTTCTGAATTATATGTCCCTGCGGGATTAATTTGGAAAACAGGTAGAGATATGCAACAACAAACCGTTTTTATTGGAAACATTCCTCTAATGAATTCCCTGGGAACCTCTGTAGTAAATGGAATATACAGAATTGTGATCAATCAAATATTGCAAAGTCCCGGTATTTATTACCGTTCAGAATTGGACCATAACGGAAATTCTGTCTATACCAGTACCATAATATCAGATTGGGGAGGAAGATCGGAATTAGAAATTGATAGAAGAACAAGGATATGGGCACGCGTAAGTAGGAAACAAAAAATATCCATTCTAGTTCTATCATCAGCTATGGGTTCGAATCTAAGAGAAATTCTAGATAATGTTTGTTACCCTGAAATTTTCTTGTCTTTCTCGAATGATAAGGAGAAAAAAAAGATTGGTTCAAAAGAAAATGCTATTTTGGAGTTTTATCAACAATTTGCTTGTGTAGGTGGGGATCCGGTATTTTCTGAATCCTTATGTAAAGAATTACAAAAGAAATTTTTTCAACAAAGATGTGAATTAGGAAGGATTGGTCGACGAAATATGAACCGGAGACTGAATCTTGATATACCTCAGAACAATACATTTTTGTTACCACGAGATCTATTGGCTGCTGCGGATCATTTGATCGGAATGAAATTTGGAATGGGTACACTTGATGATATGAATCACTTGAAAAATAAACGTATTCGTTCTGTAGCAGACCTGTTACAAGATCAATTCGGATTGGCTCTTGTTCGTTTAGAAAATGCGATTCGAGGAACTATATGTGGAGCAATCAGGCATAAATTGATACCGACCCCTCAAACTTTGGTAACTTCAACTTCATTAACAACTACTTATGAATCCTTTTTTGGCCTACACCCTTTATCTCAAGTTTTGGATCGAACGAATCCACTGACACAAATAGTTCATGGGCGAAAATTGAGTTATTTGGGTCCTGGAGGATTGACGGGGCGAACTGCTAGTTTTCGGATACGAGATATCCACTCGAGTCACTATGGACGTATTTGTCCAATTGATACGTCTGAAGGTATCAATGTTGGACTTATTGGATCCTTAGCTATTCATGTAAGGATTGGTCATTGGGGATCTATAGAGAGTCCGTTTTATGAAATATCTGAGAGATCAAAAGAGGCACAGATAATTTATTTATCGCCAAATAAAGATGAATATTATATGGTAGCGGCAGGAAATTCGTTGGCCTTGAATCGTGGTATTCAAGAAGAACAGGTTGTTCCAGCTCGATATCGTCAAGAATTCTTGACGATTGCATGGGAACAGATTCATTTTCGAAGCATTTTTCCTTTTCAATATTTTTCTATTGGAGCTTCCCTCATTCCTTTTATCGAGCATAATGATGCGAATCGGGCTTTAATGAGTTCTAATATGCAGCGCCAAGCAGTTCCCCTTTCTCGGTCCGAAAAGTGTATTGTTGGAACTGGGTTGGAACGTCAAACGGCTCTGGATTCGGGGGTTTCCGTTATAGCTGAACGCGAAGGAAAGATCATTTATACCGATACTCACAAGATCCTTTTCTCAAGTAATGGGGACACTATAAGCATTCCATTAGTTATGTATCAACGTTCCAACAAAAATACTTGTATGCATCAAAAACCTCAGCTTCCGCAGGGTAAATGCATTAAAAAGGGACAAATTTTAGCGGATGGTGCGGCTACAGTTGGTGGGGAACTCGCTTTAGGAAAAAATGTATTAGTAGCTTATATGCCATGGGAGGGTTACAATTTTGAAGACGCAGTACTAATTAGCGAACGTCTGGTATATGAAGATATTTATACTTCTTTTCACATCCGAAAGTATGAAATTCAGACTCATGTGACAAGCCAAGGTCCCGAAAGAATCACTAAGGAAATACCACATTTAGAGGCTCATTTACTCCGAAATTTAGACAGAAATGGAATTGTGATGTTGGGATCCTGGGTAGAAGCCGGTGATATTTTAGTAGGTAAATTAACGCCTCAGGCAGCGAACGAATCCTCGTATGCCCCAGAGGATAGATTATTACGAGCCATACTTGGCATTCAGGTATCCACTGCAAAAGAAACTTCTCTAAAACTACCTATAGGTGGAAGGGGTCGAGTTATTGATGTGCGATGGATCCAGAAAAAGAGGGGTTCCAGTTATAATCCAGAAAAGATTCGTGTATATATTTTACAGAAACGTGAAATCAAAGTAGGTGATAAAGTAGCTGGAAGACATGGGAATAAAGGTATCATTTCTAAAATTTTGTCTAGACAAGACATGCCCTACTTGCAAGACGGAACGCCTGTTGATATGGTCTTCAACCCATTAGGAGTACCCTCACGAATGAATGTGGGACAGATATTTGAATGTTCACTTGGATTAGCAGGGGATCTGCTAAAGAGACATTATAGAATAGCACCTTTTGATGAGAGATATGAACAAGAGGCTTCGAGAAAACTAGTGTTTTCTGAATTATATGAAGCCAGTAAGCAAACAAAAAATCCATGGGTATTTGAACCCGAGTATCCGGGAAAAAGCCGAATATTTGATGGAAGAACAGGGGATCCCTTTGAACAACCTGTTCTAATAGGTAAGTCCTATATCCTAAAATTAATTCATCAAGTTGATGATAAAATCCATGGACGTTCGAGTGGACATTACGCACTTGTTACACAACAGCCCCTTAGAGGAAGGGCCAAGCAAGGGGGACAACGAGTAGGAGAAATGGAAGTTTGGGCTCTAGAGGGATTTGGTGTTGCTCATATTTTACAAGAGATGCTTACTTATAAATCTGATCATATTAGAGCTCGTCAAGAATTACTTGGTGCTACAATCATTGGAGGAACAGTACCTAATCCCGAGGATACTCCAGAATCTTTTCGATTGCTCGTTCGAGAACTACGATCTTTGGCTCTGGAACTGAATCATTTCCTTGTATCTGAGAAAAACTTCCAGATTAATAGGAAGGAAGTTTGATCTGAATGAATCAGAATTTCTATTCTATGATAGACCGATATAAACATCAACAACTTCGAATTGGATTAGTGTCTCCTCAACAAATAAGGGCTTGGGCCAACAAAATCTTACCTAATGGAGAGATAGTTGGAGAGGTGACAAAACCCTATACTTTTCATTATAAAACCAATAAACCAGAAAAAGATGGACTATTTTGTGAAAGAATCTCTGGACCCATAAAAAGTGGAATTTGTGCTTGTGGAAATTTTCGAGTGATTGGAGCTGAAAAAGAAGAACCAAAATTTTGTGAAGAATGCGGGGTGGAATTTGTTGATTCTCGGATACGAAGATATCAAATGGGATACATCAAACTCGCATGTCCAGTGACTCATGTGTGGTATTTGAAACGCCTTCCTAGTTATATCGCGAATCTTTTAGATAAGCCCCTTAAGGAATTAGAAGGCCTAGTATACTGCGATGTGTGATTTGATCGAAATTTTCATTTTACAGATTCGGACTAATAAACTGTCATCCCATTCAATCTGATTGGGATGCCCCCGACTCTGACATGTGTCTTGGAAAGAGTAACATAAAGCTCAGAATTATGGGTGTATTCAATACTTCCAAAAGAAAGGGGGATTGATCCATGGTCGATTCCGTAACAGATAAATAGGAATTGCTAGTTACACCTCGTGAAAAAAAAACGACTTTTTCGTGGAATTAGCCATTCCATTTCTTTTAGAGAGAGATTCTGTTCAAGCAAGCAAATAGGACATGGTTACAGAAGTTTATCTATCGCATATATGCTTCAAGGGGCATCATGACCATCGAGGTGAGTAGGGACCTAAAAGATCGGATGGAACAAAACGATATATAGACAAGTAAATCCCTTACGAGTCCCAAAGTATTCCTTTAAGGGGGATTCATCATTTGAAGGGAAGTAGACTACTCAATAATTTCATATTTCTATTTTGTCGTAACTAAGTCATACAGAAAGTTAAGAAGTTAAAGTAAAAAGAAAATGAATTAATGAAAGGTTGGTCTTTACTGGGAACTTGAGTAAGGAGTAGTTCTTTATAGGGTTTTCTTTTTATCTTATCGAACAAAGTAAAAAAAGAAAAAGAACTCCTTTCTTTATTTGGTATAACTACTTGAGCCGGATGAGAGGAAACCTTCACGTCCGATTTTTAAGGGGGGAATCCAATCCTATAGGAACCTATCTCAATTTTTCTTTTGCTAGGCCCATAGCTAAAAAACCTACTTTCTTACGATTACGAGGTTCATTCGAGTATGAAATCCAATCCCGGAAATATAGCATCCCACTTTTTTTTACTACCCAAGGTTTCGAGACATTTCGAAATCGAGAAATCTCTACAGGAGCGGGTGCTATCAGAGAACAATTAGCCGATTTGGATTTGCGAATTATTCTAGATAATTCGTTGGTAGAA